TCGATTGTTTGCCCTTCAGCTTCCGCTTTCCTCAAGTTATCTTTCGCTATTTGAAGAGTTTGCTGAGCTTCTTGTGGATCAATGTCACTAGCCTTTTCCGCATCATGTGCGAAAACAGTAATCTCATTATTGACGATTCTAGCGAAACCACCCATCAGAGCCATCGTGAACCATTGATCGTTAAGGCGTATTTTTAAGATGCCTATGTCTAATCCTGTGACAATAGGGATGTGGTTTGGTAATACGCCAATTTCTCCACTATCAGTGGATAAAATGATTTCTTTCACTTCTGAATCCCAAAGAATTCGCTTAGGGGTCAGTACACGAAGATTTAAGGTCATTTCTTCAAATTACTCTCCTTTTCTAACTTCGTAGCCTTCGCAGTAGCTTCGTCGATGTTACCTACCAAATAAAAGGCCTGCTCAGGAAGACCATCAAATTCTCCGGAAAGAATCAAATTAAATCCTCTAATTGTTTCTGCCAGACCAACATACTTCCCCGGAGAACCTGTAAACACTTCCGCTACAAAAAAGGGTTGGGATAAGAAACGCTCAATTTTTCGTGCTCTTGCTACGGTTAAGCGATCCTCTTCGGATAATTCGTCCAACCCGAGAATAGCTATAATGTCCTGAAGTTCTTTGTAACGTTGTAAGGTTTGTTTAACTCTTTGCGCAATTTCATAATGTTCGTCGCCGACGATCCGAGGTTGAAGCATAGTTGACGTTGAATCTAAAGGATCTACTGCCGGATAGATACCCTTAGAAGCTAATCCTCTTGATAGTACAGTAGTAGCATCTAAATGTGCAAATGTGGTGGCAGGAGCAGGATCGGTCAAATCGTCCGCAGGTACATAAACAGCTTGAATAGAAGTTATGGACCCCTTTTTTGTAGAAGTAATTCTTTCTTGTAAAGAACCCATTTCGGTACTAAGGGTGGGTTGATAACCCACAGCGGAAGGCATTCTACCCAATAAGGCGGATACTTCAGATCCTGCTTGTACGAAACGGAAGATATTGTCGATAAATAAAAGTACGTCTTGTTTATTAACATCGCGGAAATATTCCGCCATAGTTAGGGCAGTCAAACCAACCCTCATACGAGCTCCCGGGGGTTCGTTCATCTGACCGTAGACTAGAGCGACTTTTGATTCCGCAATCTTTTGTTCATTAATTACTCCGGATTCTTTCATTTCCTTGTAAAGATCATTTCCTTCACGAGTACGCTCGCCTACTCCGCCAAATACGGATACACCTCCGTGAGCTTTGGCAATGTTATTGATCAATTCCATAATGAGTACTGTTTTACCCACTCCAGCCCCCCCGAATAATCCTATTTTTCCTCCACGGCGATAGGGGGCTAAAAGATCCACTACTTTAATTCCTGTTTCAAAAATAGATAATTTTGTATCTAACTCAATAAAATCGGGCGCAGATCTATGAATAGGGGATGTTGTCCGAGTATCTACAGGGCCTAAATTATCAATAGGCTCTCCTAGTACATTGAAAATTCGTCCTAGAGTCGCTCCGCCGACTGGAACACTCAAAGGAGCCCCTGTGTCAATCACTTCCATCCCTCTCATTAGACCATCTGTAGCACTCATAGCTACCGCTCTAACTCGATTATTGCCTAATAATTGTTGTACCTCACAAGTCACATTAATTTGTTGACCGGCAGTATCCCGACCCTGGACTACTAGGGCGTTATAAATATAGGGCATCTTGCCCTTGGGAAAGACTACATCCAATACCGGACCAATAATTTGGGCGATACGTCCCTGTTTTTTTTTTTCAAGGGTGGAATCCCCAAGGCTAGAGGCAGTGGGATTGAGTCTCATAATAATCAAAAAAGTGAAATATGGCGAAATTCGTTTCGAAAATTGTCGAATACAAAGGGTTCGATAGCAAATGGATCGATTAATTCAATAAGAAATGGAATGGGAACTGATGGTCCATTACCCCAGTACCCCCGGCACTATCCAACCGAATCCAATGCATTTTTTACTTATTCAATTTCAATTCAATGCGTGAGTTTTCAAGTTCAACCAACCCGTTTTCAAAAGATCAAACGGATACAGAAAAATCTTGATAAAGTATTTCATCTGTCTATTGTTATATACAATACTACCCATATTCTCCATCAAATTAGAATCTGAACTCTATTGAACTTTCAGTATTTCTATCTCACTGTCCCCCTTTTTGCGGATTCAATTATGACCAACCTGTTCTTTTTTTATACCTATCCTTTCGTGGACGAATTGCGCACCCTTTGACATATAGGATTTACTATGGACAACCTATATCACTGTCAAGGGAGAATTCCTTATTATTTCGATATTTCGATTCAAAAAAAGGTAAGAAAGTCGAAACTTTAAAAACAACGATTGGGTTGCGCCATACATAGGAAAGAGTATACAATAATGATGTGTTTGTCGAATCAAATCAAAAACCGCGGTCTAATCCCAATCTAATAGGGAACCCCTTTGATTAGTTGATAATGGTTA